GATTAGATCAAATGGGGAATGGAGGTCTGTGATTGTGATGGATAGCGATCCGTCTTGATTCCCTATTTTTATGCCTTTTATTTAGTAAGGTCGAAAAAAGAAACACTGGATATTTTATTATCTTACATGTTCTATTAGTAACATCCCCTCGATACTTGGAAGGACGTCACTACCTGTTGTTATTTTGCTTGGGCTTAATGTTTCCCGATTCTACTAGAAATCATATTAAGAATAAATGGGTTTAGGGAATTAGTTCATCAACAGTGTTGGTGCAGAACACCCCCCCCTTTTTTTTGACTCTGCACCATTGATTCCACTATTATTAGTGAGCAATAATGGAATAATTCCTGCATATTCATAGAGATAGGGGACACAAGTCACATGGATATAGTAAGTCTAGCTTGGGCTGCTTTAATGGTAGTCTTTACATTTTCCCTTTCACTCGTAGTATGGGGAAGAAGTGGACTCTAAGGGTACTACGAAATTGAGTTCGCTTTTTTAACTGTCTAATACTCAAAAAAAATAGTATGGTAGAAAGAAATATATGACTCTTTTCTTTCTACCATACTATCCGATCTCATAGAATACTGCGGATTCTAGTCCGCTCATTTCATTTAAGACGAAAAAGAAAAAAGGGAATCCTTGCTAAGAACTCCGAAGTCAAGTTTCATTCAACTTAATTATTTTGACTGACTGTTTTTACATATATGATAAGTAAAAAAGCAGTAGGGACTAGAATGAACAGTGCAGTAGCAATAAATGCAAGAATATTTACTTCCATAATCTCATCTTTCGTTTTTTTTTACTTCACAATAACTCGGGATTTAATCCCATAGAGATGATAAACCTTTCGCCTGTAAATTCAATGGGATGAATTACATCTCGATGATAATGATATTGACTCGGCCCAATATCGTGACTAACAATATCTGAGCTAGCAAATCGATTCACCGTCCAGAATTGTATAACATAAGAAGATCTTTTATCCATACCGAATCTTTCTAATCAAATAAAAAATGCCCTTTTTTTTCATTCTTTTTCGAAAAAAACTCTAGCCTTCCGGGTACAAGCATCTAATGAAATATCATCTAACTGCGTTTCCGCTTTCATTGGTTACAAATACAAACAAAGAATCGAGGGGAAATGGAAAGAAGGACAGGGTTAAGTTCTAAATTATGCTCCGTTTTTTTAATGATCTAAAAATTATGCTCCTTATCCCTCTTTCATCGCCCCTTTCATAGAAAAGGGTATGTCGGGACTGACGGGGTTCGAACCCGCAGCTTCCGCCTTGACAGGGCGGTGCTCTGACCAGTTGAACTACAATCCCCCAAAAATCAAAATAAGGTGTTAGGGATTAATTTAATCCTTTTGTTATTGCCAAAACGATTGAGAATCCATCGTTCAATGAACAAAAAGAGTCTTTTAGGTTCTTTGCTCTTTTCTTTAGACTTACAGATCGTGATATGAATCTAGATTATTAAAAAGATCAGAATTTATGAGAACAAAAAAGAGGAGTATATCTGAAAGTTTTTTCTTATTCTTTCTATAGCTAGCTATAGGATTATATAATGTGATCTTGGCTCAGCGAATCCTTGGGCCGAGCTGGATTTGAACCAGCGTAGGCATATTGCCAACGAATTTACAGTCCGTCCCCATTAACCGCTCGGGCATCGACCCCGGACAAATCAATTCTCAATCTATTGATAATCCATGATCAACTTCCTTTCGTAGTACCCTACCCCCAGGGGAAGTCGAATCCCCGCTGCCTCCTTGAAAGAGAGATGTCCTGAACCACTAGACGATGGGGGCATGCTTGCCCGAACGCCATCATACTATGCTCATAGTATGAACAGTTTGTTGAAATTGTCAATATAAGGATAATATTAAATATATAATATATTTAATAGAAAAAATATGAAGGTATATATTTCTAGGAGTGAGTTGTCTGCCAGAAAAAGGATTGAACTTCATTAAATTTCTCCCACTTTCATTCATTGTTAAGATAAGATGTGATATGCCTATCATACTAAACCAGGAAATTAACAAACACAAACGATAAATAAAATATGGAAAGAGGGGATCAAGAAGTTCTCGAAAAGGGTAATTAGGCCCGGCCTTGAAACAATTCATTGCATTGATTGATATTTATGCAATATAAATAAACCCATTTATTTTGAGCCTATATTCATTCACTAGTGAAATTCAAATTCTCAGTCCACTAGCAACCACTATGAGTATGAGTCTATTGCATGTACTTATATATAATATATATGTATCTATATAATATATATGTATCAGAGTATAGATATATCTTATCTGCATAGTAATTCATTCAGGAATTGAATCAAAGAGGCCCTTTTAACTCAGCGGTAGAGTAACGCCATGGTAAGGCGTAAGTCATCGGTTCAAATCCGATAAGGGGCTTTAGGTTTTTTCATAAAATTCCAGTCTTTGGATTCAGATTTGAGCGGAGAAGAATAGAGATATGATCTCGCTTTAT